ACGCATATTGATATGTCTGTTCCATAAAAAAATTTTTGAATTCTTAATTAATTGTTTCCGATTCATCGGACCTTACCTCTTTTGAAAGGAGTCAATAAAAAAATGAAGATATGCACTAACTTAAACTAACTTAAATAGAATTTTGATTTCTTTTTACTTATTCTTTCTGAGTTTCTGCTAAATACTTCAAATATTCAAATCAAGAAGTTACAATTGGTCAAATCATATGAAAGAAAGAGATTAATTACTAGTCTCCTTCGAATTTAAAAACTCGAGTCAAATTAAGCATATTTTTCACCCATCTTATCTATTCGTTTAGATTTTTAGAAAAAAAAAATATTATCTAGAAAAGAAAAAAGAAATACATAATGAATTAGAAAAGCGCAGACTTTTTTTTTGAACAATAGATGTCTTTCACATCCAGCTATACGAATGAGTAATCTCTTCATTTTAATTTCAATGGCAGTTCCAAAAAAGCGTACTTCTGCATCAAAAAAGCGTATTCGTAAAAATTTTTGGAAAAGGAAGGGGTATTGGACAGCGTTAAAAGCATTTTCCTTAGGGAAATCTCTTTCTACCGGGAATTCAAAAAGTTTTTTTGTGCGACAAACAAATAAGTAATAAAACATAACACGTTGGAATAATCTGAATCGGCCTGACTCAAAAATTGACTCATTTCATTTCGAAAATCAAATTCCCCAATTCCATTCCCTGTTGAGCTAATCAATAGGAAATGGAATTCGTTCCGCTTTTAGAATATGTAGAAGAAGAATTCTTCTGTTTACCTTACCGAATTCGAAAAAAAAAGAATACTTTCTTTTTATTGACAAAAAAACACAAGATACTAAATTTTCTTTTTAGTATATTTTATCATTTCCAAGCTGAGGAGTCTTATTTTCCCCATCAACCTATTTGTTTTGTTACAATAATATAAGGTTTTCTTTTTTTCTATAGATCCACTTTTTCTGTATAGAAGGGCGGATAGAAAATCTTTTGTTACTAAATTCATTGAAACTAATTGATTAAAATTCAAAACCTTTTTGTGCAACTTTCTGACTTTTGAATTTTCTCTGAAGTCTTCTATAAACCCCCATATATCTCTCGCCATCAAGCCAGGCAAAAACCCTTAGTGAAGATATTCTGGATAAATATGTGTCAATTTTGAATGATCCAAAATGGGTTCTTTTTTTTATGTTCATTGATAAAATGGATTTTTTGTTTCACTTTTTGAACTCAAATAAATCAAAAACTAAAAGAAAAATGTTTTTTTTTTGGGGGGGGTTCTATCCCTTAATTCATAGTAGGACGATCGAGTTTTACAAGAGTTCAAAGTATAAAATACACAATAAAACGAAGACCCTAAGCTAAAATAATGAACCTTCAAATACCTATTTAAACAGATTTTTATTCATCAATTTGAATCTTTGCTAAAAAATATTGCATCCAATTGAATTCTAAAATCTAGACGATTGCTTATTCATAGGCTATTATGAGTTCAAGACAAGCCGCTATGGTGAAATTGGTAGACACGCTGCTCTTAGGAAGCAGTGCTAAAGCATCTCGGTTCGAGTCCGAGTGGCGGCACGCCATCTCCTAAAAAAAGTACATGGATCCTATAATGAATTCAATTGCCGATTAATGAATTCAATTGCCGATTTCGATTTTATAATTAGGGGACTTTTTTTATGATATTTTCAACCTTAGAGCATATATTAACTCATATTTCTTTTTCGATCGTTTCAATTATAATTACAATTCATTTGATAACCTTTTTAGTCGATGAAATCGTAAAACTAAATGATTCATCCGAAAAGGGCATGATAATGACTTTTTTCTGTATAACAGGATTTTTAATTACTCGTTGGATTTATTCGAGACATTTTCCACTAAGTGATTTATATGAATCGTTAATCTTTCTTTCATGGAGTTTTTCCCTTATTTATATAGTTCCGTATTTCAAAAAAAATCCAAATCTTCTAAGCACAATAATTGGACCAAGTGCTATTTTTACCCAGGGCTTTGCTACTTCAGGTCTTTTAACTGAAAGACACGAATCCACAATATTAGTACCCGCTCTTCAATCCGAGTGGCTAATAATGCACGTAAGTATGATGATATTAGGCTATGCGGCCCTTTTATGTGGATCATTATTATCAGTATCACTTCTAGTCATTACAGTTAGAAAAAAGAGAAAGGTTTTTGCTACGAATAATCATTTAGTAAATTTCAATGAGTCATTTTTCTTTGGTAAAATCGAATACATGAATGAACGAAGTAATGTTTTCCAAAATACTTCTTTTTTTTCTCCAAAAAATTATTACAGGTCGCAATTGATCCAACAATTGGATTATTGGAGTTATCGGGTTATTAGTCTAGGATTTATCTTTTTAACCACAGGAATTCTTTCTGGAGCAGTATGGGCTAACGAAGCATGGGGATCCTATTGGAGTTGGGACCCAAAAGAAACTTGGGCTTTTATTACTTGGATCGTATTCGCAAT